ATTGGTCATATCGTTGTAGCAACTGAAATATTTTTTTCATAAACAAAAAAAATCAATCTGATTATGAGTTGTGAAGCGAAATAATAAAAAAATATAGCATAAAATGGAAGTTGAGAGAAAGACTAAAGAATCTCAATCACTGATATATGATTCCAACATGTAAGGTCTATGCATCTCATAACATAACAAAGTAAGAAAGCATCAATACCATGATTCATACATAATTAGAAAAATCCATTTATAGAACAAACCAATCAAGAGCTTCGAGCCTATAAAGACTGAGAAGATTGACTCAACAAAATTTCATTAGAAGCTCCGTTGTAGAATTAAGACCTAACCATTAATTATTCGAGAGCGATGAGAACGACGGAACCAATGAATAATGAATATTTTAGAAAAGAATTCAAATGATTCATTGGGCAGGATGGCGGAAGGAACTGATACTCATTCATTTATGCTGAGAAATGATCGTGCGCTAACTAACCCTACGACTGATGATGAGATATAAAAAGAGTAAATATTCGTCCGCGAAAGATTTTTTTTAGTGGATTAGTCATTTTTGGACGATTGATAGGATGATAGATAAAATAAGGTAAAAAAAAATTATTCGTTATCATAACGTTAAAAACGACATTATTATAATACTTTCTATTTGAAAAAGATTCTATTATTTCTTTTTTGATCAACATCTATGTTTAATTAAATTTTTTATATTATTCAAACAAGATATAAGAATTCCTACTCGATTAGTAGATTAGATAAAATCTAAAAAAATCCCACGATTCAGTATATTTTTAAACTATAATTATGTATCTTAAACTTTTTTATTTTCATTCGCGAGGAGCTGGATGAGAAGAAACTCTCATGTCCGGTTCTGTAGTAGAGATGGAATTGGGATAAACAACCATCAACTATCACCCCCCAAAAACCAGATTCCGTAAACAACATAGAGGAAGAATGAAGGGAATCTCTTATCGAGGGAATCGTATTTGTTTCGGTAAATATGCTCTTCAGGCACTTGAACCCGCTTGGATCACATCTAGACAAATAGAAGCAGGACGACGTGCAATGGCACGAAATGCACGTCGGGGTGGAAAAGTATGGGTACGTATATTTCCAGACAAACCAGTTACAGTAAAACCTACGGAAACACGTATGGGTTCGGGGAAAGGATCCCCCGAATATTGGGTAGCTGTCATTAAACCAGGTCGAATACTTTATGAAACGGGCGGAGTAGCAGAAAATATAGCCAGAAAAGCCATTTCAATAGCAGCGTCAAAAATGCCTATACGAACTCAATTCATTATTTCAGGATAGGAATGTAGAACAAATAAAGAGTTCTTTGGGATGAAAAATAAAGAATCGAAAATGTTTTTCTGGACAAACAATATTTATTTTTTTCTTCGCCCTTTCTTTGCACTGAAAAAAAGGGATTAATAAAAAATGATTCAAACTCAGACCCATTTGAATGTAGCGGACAATAGCGGGGCTCGAGAATTGATGTGTATTCGCATCATAGGAACTAGTAATCGCCGATATGCTTATATTGGTGACATTATTGTTGCTGTGATCAAAGAAGCAGTACCTAATATGCCCTTAGAAAGATCAGAAGTCGTCAAAGCTGTAATAGTACGTACTTGTAAAGAACTCAAACGTGAAAACGGTATGATCATACGATATGATGATAATGCGGCAGTTCTCATTGATCAAGAAGGAAATCCAAAAGGAACTCGAGTTTTTGGTTCGATTGCCCGGGAATTGAGACAGTTAAATTTTACTAAAATAGTTTCATTAGCTCCCGAGGTATTATAATTTATAGTCGGATATTTGAATGAATATAGATTAGTAGATTCTGTTTCACGCATATACCTTATTTATTTAGGAATTCATAAATAAAAAAAGAAAGAACATGTTGATTATATCAAAATTCGGAGGTACTAGAATAAATTTCGTTCATCATGGGTAGGGACACTATTGCTGATATAATAACCTCGATACGAAATGCTGACATGAATAAAAAAGGAACGGTTCGAATAGCATCGACGAACATTACCGAAAACATTGTTAAAATACTTTTACGAGAAGGTTTTATCGAAAACGTGAGAAAACATCGGGAAAACAACAATTTTTTTTTGGTTTTAACCTTGCGACATAGAAAGAATAGGCAAAAACCATATTCTAATATATTCTATATTTTAAATTTAAAACAGATCAGTCGTCCTGGTCTACGAATCTATTCCAACTATCAACGAATTCCTAGAATTTTAGGAGGGATGGGGATTGTAATTCTTTCTACTTCTCGAGGTATAATGACAGACCGAGAAGCTCGATTAGAAGGAATCGGTGGAGAAATTTTGTGTTATATATGGTAATCCTTTCTGATATCCGAATTGGATCCGGAACTTCCTATTTGTGAAAAAAGAGAACGGGTTGTCTAATATCACTCCAACTCCATTATTAGTTGATACTTAAGGGGTTTTACTTGACTTGGAATGAAAGAACAAAAAAAGAAAGGATTCATGAGGGTTTAAATTTTACTGAATCACTTCCCAACAGTATGTTGCGGGTTCGTTTAGATAATGATCAGATTATAAGTTATGTTTCAGGAAGGATACGACGTAGTTTTATACGGATACTACCAGGAGGAGATAGAGTCAAAATTGAAAAAAAAAGTAGTTATGATTCAACCAAAGATATATTATAGACTACGCAAAACAAGGGTTCAAAAGATTATTAGATTAGGTAGTATAATTGTTTTTTCAACTTCACCATTACTTTATTATTTATGGGGATAATTCGAGGTTCAAAATTTCAAGAAACTTATTTTCTTCCAACCAAAAAGTATATTCGTAATTAAGGTAAGGAATAACAAATATGAAAATAAGGGCCTCTGTTCGTAAAATTTGTGAAAAATGTCGACTGATCCGTAGGCGGGGACGAATGATAGTCATTTGTTCCAACCCGAGACATAAACAAAGACAAGGATAATATTTCTAAAAAGCTCTCTAAAAGAGCCAAGATACAAATAAAAAAGGATCTTTTTTTTGACATGAAATGGATCATCCATATATTTCGGACTCATATTTATGAAATGATACAATATGGCAAAACCTATCCCAAGAATTGGTTCACGTAGGAATGGACGTATTGGGTTACGTAAGAGTGCACGTAGAATACCATCGGGAGTTATTCATGTTCAAGCAAGTTTCAACAATACCCTAGTAACTGTTACAGATATACGAGGTCAGGTGGTTTATTGGTCCTCTGCTGGTACTTGTGGATTCAAGGGTGCAAGAAAAGGTACACCCTTTGCTGCTCAAACCGCAGCAGAAAACGCTATTCGTACTATGGTGGATCAAGGTATGCAACGAGCAGAAGTCATGATAAAGGGTCCTGGTCTTGGAAGAGATGCAGCATTACGAGCTATTCGTAGAAGTGGTATACTATTAAGTTTTGTACGAGATGTAACCCCTATGCCACATAATGGCTGTCGACCTCCTAAAAAAAGACGTGTATAATAGAAATAGAAACATTGAAAAGATTTCAAGAGAAATATAAATGATTGAATAATCTATAAGCAAAGAATATTACTATAATATGCTTCGAGAGAAAGTAACAATAGCTACTCGGACATTACAGTGGAAATGTGTTGAATCAAGAGTAGATAGTAATCGTTTTTATTATGGGCGTTTTATTATGTCTCCACTTCTGAAAGGTCAAGCCGACACAATAGGCATTGCGATGCGAAGAGCGTTGCTTGGAGAAATAGAAGGAACATGTATCACACGTGCAAAATCTGAGAAAATACCACATGAATATTCTACCATAGTAGGTATTCAAGAATCCGTACATGAAATTTTAATGAATTTGAAAGAAATAGTATTGAGAAGTAATCTGTATGGAACTTGTGACGCATCTATTTGTGTCAAAGGCCCCAGGTATGTAACTGCTCAAGACATCATTTCACCACCTTCTGTGGAAATCATCGATAATACACAGTATATTGCTAGCTTGACGGAACCGATTGATTTTTGTATTGGATTACAAATCGAGAGGAATCGCGGATATCGTATAAGAACGCCAAATCACTTTCAAGACGGTATTCCTATAGATGCTTTATTCATGCCTGTTCGAAATGCAAATCATAGCATTCATTACTATGGGAATGAAAAACAAGAGATACTTTTTCTCGAAATATGGACAAATGGAAGTTTAACTCCGAAAGAAGCCCTTCATGAAGCCTCCCGGAATTTAATAGATTTATTTATTCCGTTTTTACATGTGGAGGAAGAAAACTTACATTTAGAGGACAATCAACATAAGATCATTTTACCCATTTTTACTTTTCATGATAGATTGACTAAACTAAGGAAAAACAAAGAAAAAATAGCATTTAAATCTATTTTTATTGATCAATCAGAATTGTCTCCTAGGATCTATAATTACCTCAAAAGTTCAAATATACATACATTATTGGACTTTTTGAATAAGAGTCGAGAAGATCTTATGAGAATCGAACATTTTCGCATAGAAGATGTAAAACAGATATGGGACATTCTAGAAAAGCATTTCGAAATTGATTTACCGAAGAAGTTTTCAATCCATTGAATTTTTATCTTTAGAAACAAGAAAAAGAAGAAAATTGATTTTGAATTTTTAGCGGAATTCATAAACTTCTTGGAATCGATCTACTTACTAGACTCTCATTGATGAACAAAAATGTATCTAGGGAATAGTCACTACTTTAAAGTAGTGACTATTCCCTAGATACTATATATTTTATTTCAAAATTGAATCAATTTAAAAAAGACCTAAAGTTAGGGATTTATCAATCGGTAATGTTGCTCCAATACCCAACCAAAGGGCCACTGCGGTACCAATCAAAAAAACTGTAGTCGCTACTGGACGACGAAATGGATTTTGGAATTTATTAACATTCTCCAAAAAAGGTACTGTTAATAATCCCACAGGTACTGAAACCATTAAAAGAACACCCAACA